AGGTGTAAGGTGGATTTAGGTGTAGTGAGATATGTTCTTATATGCATTCGTGTCAAATTAAGTATTTTACAAGTATTATTGTGCAGATAACGGGGGGGGAAAAAAATTGTATCTATGTGCTCAAGTAATGGGATAAGGAAAAAATTTGGAGATACTGAGGTGAGAGTTGATAATTTTTGTAACATATAAGAAGGTTAAGATAGGGTCAGGATTATTTTATTTAATAGTCTATTAGGTGGGTATTTATGGGAGGAGTGGGAAAACTGTTGAAATTCTCTATTGATTTTTTTTTAGTCCATCAAGCATTAATCTATTATCACCAGTTGGTAGTATGCTAGAAAAGAATATTGACCAATAAGTCCAGCTACAATTGAATTGACTGCAACGGGGCCTCTGACGGCCAATGGTGAGTGGAAGCATCCCCCAAAAAATAAAACCACTAAAGGCATGACAGAGCAGTTATGTTGGGTCACGGGTTAGAATGGAATTAATCCATCGTGATGTCTTATTTAAGGGGAACGAGTGGGCGATTATGCAGTGTATGGCCCTGAGGTAGGAACCAGATGCCTGATAAAGTTTGAGGGTAGCTACCCCCAAGTGTAATGGGATCAGAGCGAGAAGAGGGACACGGATTGGGCGGGTTGATGATTTCACGGAGGATGGTAGATCAAGGGACAACCATTGGAAGGGGATAGACATTTGGAGTGTGAAAGGTTTATGACGAAAATGGGGTATGTACCGCAAGTGCTTTATATGTGCTATGTGGAATCGAGAATTAAGATTGGACAGTAATATTCGTACCTAAGCAGGGATGTGACAGTTGAGTATAGTGTGTATGTTTTATGTACTATGTGAGTGTTGATGTGCGGGCTTATATGCATGTTGGAAGTGAGTTAATGTTGATTAAACATATGATGTCTTATGTAAGATTAATAATTGTGTGTAGTATTGTACATTATGTATGTGGAGGTGCATTAATGCACGAAATACATAAGCAATTATTTGTGGTTAAAACTTTAATAGTTACATAGAAGTCAAATTTTGGGGAACTGGTCGAAGAAAGCAGGGAATAGTTTAAATTTAGTAATATCAGCTTTGGGAGTTGAAGGTGGAATGTTGATTTCTTCCCTGAGGTTGCTCTAAGAAGATTTTAGATCTTCATTTTTGGTTTACAAGACCAAGGTAATAGTTATACTATTAGGGCGTCTTCATTTAAGGAGTTTATTTTCAATTAGGCTGACAATTGGTAGAATTAGTAGGATGATTGAGAAGTAGAGTACTGAGGCTAGTTGACCGATTATGATGAATGGGTGTTCAACGGGTTGGCCACCAATTCAGGTTAGTGTAAGTAAATCGGCCACTAGAATTCAAAATAAGCATTGGCTTAGGGGGCGGAATATCATGCTTCGTTGTTTAGATATGTGAAGGATTGGGAATAGTATGAGAATTAGAATGGAGAACACGAGTGCGAGTACTCCTCCAAGTTTGTTCGGGATTGATCGGAGGATAGCGTAGGCAAAGAGGAAGTACCATTCTGGCTTGATATGGGGAGGGGTGTTTAGGGGGTTAGCGGGTGTATAGTTATCAGGGTCTCCTAAGAGGTCGGGAGAGAATAGTACTAGTGTTATGAAGGTTAGTACTAGGGCTAGTAGGCCAAGGATGTCTTTAATTGTATAGTAAGGATGAAAGGGGATTTTATCAGAGTCTGAAATAAGGCCAGATGGGTTGTTTGATCCGGTTTCGTGGAGGAATAGGAGGTGAATTATTGCGAGAGCTGCAATAATGAAGGGTAAAATGAAGTGGAATGCGAAGAATCGTGTGAGGGTGGCTTTATCAACTGAGAACCCCCCTCAAATTCACTCTACCAGGCTAGTACCGATGTATGGGATGGCTGAGAGGAGGTTAGTAATTACGGTGGCCCCTCAAAAAGATATTTGTCCTCAGGGGAGGACATATCCTATGAATGCTGTGGCTATAACTGCGAATAGGAGGAGTACTCCGATGTTTCATGTTTCGAAGTAGAGATATGAACCGTAGTATAGACCGCGACCTACGTGAAGAAAGAGACAGATGAAAAATATAGAGGCGCCGTTGGCATGTATGTAGCGGATTAGTCAGCCGTAATTTACGTCTCGACAGATGTGGGTGACGGAGGAGAAAGCGGTAAGTGTGTCTGATGTGTAGTGTATTGCTAGAAATAGTCCTGTTAGGATTTGGATGATTAGGCAAATACCTAGGAGTGATCCAAAATTTCACCATGCTGAGATATTAGATGGGGTGGGAAGGTCGATGAATGAGTGGTTAATGATTTTAATTAGTGGGTGGGTTTTGCGGATGTTTGTCATTATGGTTTTTATAGTTGAATAACAACGATGATTTTTCATGTCATTGGTCATGGTTAGATTCCATGTAAAAATAATGACATATTTAACTTATTTATTGAGTGTATTATTTATTTTAGGTTTCGTTGGGTTTTCTTCGAAGCCTTCACCTATTTATGGTGGGTTGGGGTTGATTGTTAGTGGGGGTATTGGGTGTGGAATTGTTTTATATTTTGGGGGATCTTTTTTAGGGTTGATAGTTTTTTTAATTTATCTAGGGGGTATATTGGTGGTGTTTGGGTATACGACTGCTATGGCGACTGAGGAGTACCCTGAAACTTGAGGTTCTGGTGTAGTGGTGTGAGGTGTATTGTTATTGGGTTTATTGGTAGAGATGTTAATTATTTTATTATCAGTATTATATGATGAAATGGAGGTTGTTATTGAGTTTAATAATTTAGAGGAGTGGGTTATGTTTGATGGTGATGAGTTGGGTTTAATTCGTGAGGATTCAATAGGGGTGGCAGCATTGTATAGTTATGGGAGTTGGTTGATGGTAGTGGCGGGGTGGTCTTTGTTTGTTAGTATTTTTATTGTAATTGAGATTACTCGAGGAAATAGATTGTTATGAATAGTGCTAGTACAATGGATAGGAGGAATGAGAGGAAGTAGAGTTTAATAAGGCCTTTTTGGTCTGAGGTTATGGTTGAGGCGGTGGCCTGGAGGTTAACAATTAGTTTTGGGATTGCCTTTTCTATTCAAATGAGATCAAGGAGTGTTGCGGCTGATTTTTGGCTTATAGAAAGATTTAGATAAGGGTAGAATCGGTGTATTGTGAGGGGGAAGTATCCTAATATGTTTGAGAAGTTAGGTAAGTTTTTGTAAAGTTTGAGTTTTAGATTTAGGGTAAGTTGGTTAAGGTCTATAGCGATAGTGAACCCAGCGATTGTGATTAAAAGGGCTGTTAATTTTAGGTATATGGGTATTGTTAGGATGGATAAGTTGGTAGGGGGGATGTTGTTGGAGAGAAGATACCCGGCAAAGATACTACCAATTAGTAGACGTTTAATGGAGTTGATTAGTAAGGGGTTGTTTTCATTAATAGAGTTTAGTGAGGAAAATCGAGGTTGTCCTATAAGGGCGAAGAAGATAATTCGTGTGCTGTAGACAGCTGTCAGGGAAGTGGCAATAAGTGTAATGATTAGGGCTCAGGCGTTGGTATACGACGTGTTTGCGGATTCGATGATTATGTCTTTGGAGTAAAATCCGGTTAGAAAAGGTATTCCTGTTAAAGCAAGGCTTCCAATAATCAGGGAGGTAGAGGTAAATGGAAGAGCTTTAAAAAGGCCTCCTATTTTTCGGATGTCTTGTTCATCGTTTAAATTATGGATAATTGAACCGGAGCATAAAAATAGTATAGCTTTGAAAAATGCATGGGTACAGATGTGAAGGAAAGCTAAGTATGGTTGATTAATGCCAATTGTGACTATTATTAGCCCAAGTTGGCTTGAAGTAGAAAATGCAACGATTTTTTTAATATCATTTTGGGTTAGTGCACAGATTGCTGTAAATAGGGTGGTGATGGCACCTAGACATAGGGTTAGGGATTGGATGGTTTTGTTGTTTTCAATGAAAGGGTGAAAGCGGACTAGGAGGAAGATTCCGGCTACCACTATTGTGCTGGAGTGCAGTAGGGCTGATACAGGGGTTGGACCTTCTATGGCCGAGGGGAGTCAGGGGTGTAAACCGAATTGGGCTGATTTTCCGGTAGCTGCTAGGAGAAGTCCTATTAGAGGAAGGAGAGTTGGATTTGTGGAAAATAGTTGTTGAAAGTCTCATGAGTTTGAGTTTGTTAGGAATCATGCTATTGCTAATACAAAGCCAATGTCTCCAATTCGGTTATATAGGATGGCTTGGAGAGCTGCTGTATTAGCGTCTGTTCGACCATATCATCAGCCGATAAGTAAAAAAGATATAATCCCTACGCCCTCTCATCCGATGAAAAGTTGAAATAGGTTGTTTGATGTGACAAGGATTATTATGGTAATAAGAAATATAAGAAGATACTTAAAAAAGCGGTTGATAAAGGGGTCGGAGTGTATATATCATATCGAGAATTCTATGATAGATCATGTGACAAATAATGCTACTGGTATAAATAGTATTGAGAAATAGTCTAGTTTGAAACTTATGGTGAAGTTAAAGGTTTGGATTGTTATTCAGTGCCAGTTTGAGATAATTAGTTCGTAGTCAGAATGGATGAATATAAGTGTGGGGGGTATGCAGAATATAAGGGCATAGATAATAGTATTTTTTACGTAATTAGGGTATTTGTTACTTTTGTAGAGGTCAGTTAAGGTAAGGAGGATGGGGAATGTAAGTGCGATGAGAGATAATAATATGAATGAAGAAAATAGGTTTATTACTTTTATTTGGAGTTGCACCAATTTTTTGGCTCCTAAGACCAATGGATTACTACTATCCTATAAAAGCTAAGAAAGCCGCGGGTGTAAGCGCGGGGGCATGAGTTAGCAGTTCTTGCGTTACTTTCTTGGTAAATAAGAGGGATTTAATCTCTATCTTTAGATTCACAATCTAATACTTTAGTTAAGTTATATCTACAATAAAGCTGTCCTAGAATAATTATAGGGTTTAATGAGAGCAGCACCAGTGGGAATATGTGTATGAATATTAATGTGTTTTCTCGTGTAAATGATGGATTTATGTTAGAGAGATGGTATGTAAATTTTCCGTGTTGGGTGGTGATTAATATATAGAGTGAATAGAGAGCTGTGATTAATATATTTGCACCTGTTAGGATGATTGTTATATTAGATCATGAGAAGGAGGCTAGAATGATGAATAATTCTCCAATTAAGTTGATTGTAGGGGGTAATGCTAGGTTTGTTAGACTAGCTAGTAGTCATCATATTATTATTAGGGGAAGGATCGATTGAAGGCCTCGAGCTAGGAGTATAGTTCGGCTATGAATTCGTTCATAGTTAGTGTTAGCAAGGCAAAATAGTATTGATGATGTTAGTCCGTGAGCGACTATTAATGCTGTAGCTCCTATGAAGCTTCAGGGGGTTTGGATTATGATAGCTACAATTACTAAAGCTATGTGGCTTACTGATGAGTAGGCAATGAGGGATTTTAGGTCTGTTTGTCGTAAGCAGATGGAACTGGTTATAATTATTCCTCACAGGGACAGTATGATGAAAGGGTATGCTATGGTGTTTGTAATGGGGTGGAGTATGGTTGAGATTCGTATTATCCCATATCCCCCTAGCTTGAGAAGGATGGCTGCTAGGACTATGGATCCAGCAATGGGAGCTTCGACGTGTGCTTTAGGTAGTCACAGGTGGAGTCCGTACAAGGGTATTTTTACTATGAAGGCTATTATACATGCTAGTCATAGGATGTTATTAGTTCAGATTGTAGGGAGATTGGAGTTTTGGTATAGGGAAATTATAAAGTTTAGAGATCCTGTTGATTTTTGAATATAGATTAGTGCGACTAGTAGGGGGAGGGATCCTGCTAGGGTATAGAATAGAAAATATAGACCTGCATTTAGGCGCTCTGTTTGATTTCCTCAGCGTGTAATGATGATTAGGGTTGGGATTAATGTGGCTTCAAAGAGAATGTAAAATATAATTAGTTCTGTGGCAGAGAAGGTTATGATTAGGAATGCTTGTAGGGAGATGAGTATCAAGATATAAAGTTTTTTTCGAACAAGGGGCTCATTAGATAGGTGATTTTGGCTTGCTATAATTATTAGTGGAAGGAGTCATGCTGTTAGGATAAGAAGGGGTGAAGATAAGGAGTCAGAGAAGAAGGTTAATGAGAAGATTAGGCCATTGTCGTTTGTTTGGTTAAGTGTGAATAGGATAATTAGGCTAATGATTAAGCTGTGAATTGATGGGTTGATTCAGATTATAGAGCTTTTGGAGAATCATGTGAGGGGGGCAAGGAGAATTGTAGGTAGAATAATTTTTAGCATTGAAGGATATTGAGGTTTTGTACGTAGTCAAGTCCATAGGTGTTAGATACTATTACTAGCAGTGCTAATCCTACAGCTGCTTCGCATGCGGCAAATACTAGCAGGATGATGGGTAATATGCATGATAGTGAGAAGTGGGAGTTAAGGATTATTAGGGTGCTTAGGATAAATATGGATAATATCATACCCTCAAGGCATAAGAGTGATGATATTAGGTGGGATCGGTAGATAAATATTCCTAATAGAGAAATTATGTAGGCTATGGTGATGTTGAGGATAATAATAGGCATATTGATAATTATGTTAGCACATAGTCTAGTGAGTCGAAATCACTTGTTTTAGTTTAAACTAATTATCATTATTCAATTCATTCTAGGCCCTTTTGGATTCATTCATATGCTAGGCCAAGGGTTAGGATGAGGAGGAGTATAAGGGCTACTGTTAATATAAGTTTAAGATTACTGGTTTGAGATGCTCAAGGTAGGGGTAAGAGAAGGGCAATTTCTAGGTCGAATAGAAGGAATGTAATGGCAACAAGAAAGAATTTTATGGAGAATGGGAGTCGGGCAGATCCTATAGGATCAAATCCACATTCGTAGGGACTTGCTTTTTCTGCATATATATTTAATTGAGGAAGTCAGAATGCTACTGAAATTAGAAGAAGTGCAATGAGTGAGTTGGTGAAAAGGGAGATTATGAGGTTTATTATTCTCTCCTGGGTTATTTACCAGGGCTAGCTGATTGGAAGTCAGCTGTACTGCTGTTATACTAAGAGAATATGAGCCTCATCAATAAATTGAGACGTAAAGGAATAGTCAGACTACGTCTACGAAATGTCAGTATCAAGCTGCGGCTTCAAACCCAAAATGGTGATTAGATGTAAAGTGAAAATTTAGTTGGCGAATTAAGCAAACTAGAAGGAAAGTTGATCCAATAATTACATGGAGTCCGTGGAATCCGGTGGCTATAAAAAATGTTGAGCCGTAGACACCATCTGAAATGGTGAAGGAGGTTTCTAGGTATTCTGAGGCTTGGAGAAGTGTAAAGTAAAGTCCAAGAGCGATTGTAATGCTTAGTGCTTGGATTATATGTTTGCGGTTGCCTTCTATAAGGCTGTGATGGGCTCAGGTGATTGAGACACCTGATGCTAGGAGGACAGAAGTGTTGAGAAGTGGAACTTCTAAGGGGTTAAGGGGATTAATTCCTACTGGGGGTCAGCAGCTGCCGAGTTCGGGAGTAGGGGCTAGGCTTGAGTGATAGAATGCTCAGAAGAAACCTGCGAAGAAGAAGACCTCTGAAATAATGAATAAAACTATTCCATATCGTAGGCCTTTTTGGACAATTGATGTGTGGTGGCCTTGAAATGTGCCTTCGCGAACAATATCTCGTCATCACTGATATATGGTGAGGATATTAGTGAGTATCCCGAGTGTTAAGAGGAAATTAGAGTTGAAGTGGAATCATATAATTAAGCCAGATGTAAGGAGTAGGGCTGATAAAGCTCCCGTGAGGGGTCATGGGCTGGGGTTTACTATGTGGTAAGCATGGGTTTGGTGGGTCATTAGGTGTTATCATGTAAGTATAGGCTTACTAGGAGGGTGAAGACATATGCTTGAATCAGGGCAACGGCGAATTCAAGAACTGTTAGTAGGATAAGAATGATAAATGTAATTATTGCTGTTGGGGGGCTGATGGATGTTAAAACTAATGTGGCTCCTCCAATCAGGTGCATAAGTAGGTGACCTGCTGTGATGTTGGCAGTTAGTCGAACGGCTAGAGCTATTGGTTGAATAAATAGACTAATTGTTTCAATGATAATTAGTATAGGGATTAGAGGAATTGGGGTGCCTTGGGGGAGAAAGTGGGCTAATGATGCTTTAGTTTTGTGACGAAAGCCTGTGATAACTGCCCCTGCTCATAGTGGGATAGCTATTCCCAGATTTATTGATAGCTGTGTAGTAGGTGTGAAGGAGTGAGGTAGGAGTCCCAGGAGGTTTGTTGATCCGATAAATATAATTAGTGAAATAAGTATTAGAGATCAAGTTCGTCCTTTTGAATTGTGTATCATTATTATTTGTTTTAGTACTAGTTGAATAAGTCATTGTTGAAGTGAGATTAGTCGATTATTAATGAGTCGATTAGGTGTTGGAAATAAGATGTTAGGAAATATAATAATGAGAATAACGATAGGGAGTCCTATTATTGTAGGGGTAATGAAAGAGGCAAATAGATTTTCGTTCATTTATTTTCTCAAGGGGTTTTATGTTGAGTTAATATTACATCTTTTGATAATGGATTAGAGGGATAGAGGTGATTGGAGATTTTAGTTTGGAAAAGAATGAATAGGGCGAAGAATATGGAGACAATTGTGATAAATCATGTTGATGTATCTAGTTGGGGCATCTCATTATGAGGAGATTTAATTCCTAATCTTTAACTTAAAAGGTTAACGCTGAAGTTAGCTTCATAATGAATTTATAGTATAGATGAAGATCAGTTTTCAAAATATTTTAGTGGAACTAGTTCAAGGACGATTGGCATAAAGCTATGGTTAGACCCACAAATTTCTGAGCACTGTCCATAGTATAATCCTGGTCGTGTTGATGTTAGGGTTGCTTGGTTGAGTCGGCCAGGAATAGCATCTGTTTTTAATCCTAAAGATGGGATGGCTCAAGAGTGAAGAACGTCTTCTGACGAGATTAATATGCGTACAGGTAGTTCTATAGGAAGAACCACTCGGTTATCTACTTCTAGAAGGCGAAGTTCTCCTGGTTTTAGGTCAGATGTAGGAATCATGTAGGAGTCAAAGTTTAGATCCTCATAATCCGTATATTCATAACTTCAATATCATTGATGACCCATTGTTTTTACTGTTAAGGAGGGGTCATTAATTTCGTCTATTATATAAAGAATTCGTAATGAGGGAAGGGCAATTAAGATTAGGATAATCGCTGGGAGAATGGTTCAGACTGTTTCAACTTCTTGTGCATCTATAGTGCTTGTATGGGTGAGTTTAGTGGTTAGTATGAGTGAAATGATATAAAGGACTAGTGAGCTAATTAGGAAAACGATTATAAGTGTGTGGTCGTGGAAGTGTAGTAATTCTTCTATAATAGGTGATGTTGCATCTTGAAAACCGAGTTCAAAGGGATAGGCCATGTAAGATATAAAGGGTTTTAACCTATAAATTAACTTTGACAAAGTTATGTAATCGTTTTACTAATATCTCATAAAGAAAGACATAATGGTTATGGAGCTGGCTTGAAACTAGCTATAGGGGGTTCGATTCCTTCCTTTCTTGGGTTATGCTTTAACGTAAGTTGGTTCTTCAAATGTATGGTATGGTGGTGGACATCCATGCAGTCACTCTAAGTTTGTTGCGGTTAGTTCTACTGTAAGTACTTCTCGTTTTGATGCGAATGCTTCTCAGATTATAAAAATTATAATTATTACAGCTGTAAGGGAGATGAATGAGCCTATTGAGGAGACGGTGTTTCATGCTGTATACGCGTCTGGGTAATCCGAGTAACGTCGTGGTATACCTGATAGTCCTAGGAAATGTTGAGGGAAAAAGGTCAGGTTTACCCCTACAAATATTACGGTGAAATGAATTTTGGCTCATGTATTGTCAAGGGTGTAGCCGGAAAATAAAGGGAATCAGTGGACAAATCCCCCTATAATTGCGAATACAGCTCCTATAGATAGAACATAGTGAAAATGGGCTACAACATAGTATGTATCATGTAAGACAATATCTAGAGATGAGTTAGCTAAAACAATTCCTGTTAGTCCCCCTACGGTAAATAAGAAAATGAACCCTAGAGCTCATAGTATTGCTGGGGATCATTTGATATTTCCTCCGTGCAGAGTGGCTAGTCAACTGAAAACTTTTACTCCAGTTGGAATAGCAATGATTATGGTTGCTGATGTGAAGTATGCTCGAGTGTCCACATCTATTCCTACTGTAAACATGTGATGTGCTCATACGATAAATCCCAGGAAGCCAATGGATATTATAGCTCAGACTATTCCTATATAACCAAAAGGTTCTTTTTTACCTGAATAGTAAGTAACGATATGGGAGATTATACCAAATCCGGGTAGGATTAAGATGTATACTTCGGGGTGACCAAAGAATCAGAATAAGTGTTGATACAGGATAGGATCTCCTCCCCCAGCAGGGTCAAAGAATGTTGTATTTAGATTACGATCGGTTAGGAGTATAGTGATTCCTGCAGCAAGGACTGGGAGGGACAGAAGGAGTAGGACAGCTGTAATTAGAACGGACCATACGAATAAAGGGGTTTGGTATTGGGACATAGCTGGGGGTTTTATATTAATAATTGTGGTGATAAAGTTGATAGCTCCTAGGATAGATGATACACCTGCAAGGTGAAGGGAGAAGATGGTTAGATCAACAGAGGCTCCTGCATGGGCAAGATTTCCGGCTAGTGGAGGGTATACTGTTCAACCAGTTCCTGCGCCTGCTTCAACTATAGAGGAGGCTAGGAGAAGAAGAAAAGAGGGGGGAAGTAATCAAAAGCTTATGTTATTTATTCGGGGGAATGCTATGTCAGGGGCTCCGATTATAAGAGGAACTAATCAGTTTCCAAAACCACCAATTATAATAGGTATTACTATAAAGAAAATTATTACGAAGGCGTGGGCGGTTACAATGACGTTATAGATTTGATCATCTCCTAATAAGGTTCCGGGTTGGCCAAGTTCAGCTCGAATTAAAAGGCTGAGTGCTGTTCCTACTATACCAGCTCAGGCTCCGAATAGGAGGTAGAGTGTTCCGATATCTTTATGATTGGTTGAGAATAATCAACGGTTGATGAACATAGGTAGGTGGCAAAATGGCTGAGTAGGCATTAGACTGTAAATCTAAAGACAGAGGTTGAGCCCTCTTTTTGTCAAAGTCCTGAGGTGAATTATCATATTGAATTGCAAATTCGAAGAAGCAGCTTCAACTCTGCCGGGGCTTCTCCCGCCTTTTTTTCTTACGGCGGGAGAAGTAGATTGAAGCCAGTTGTGTTGGGCGTTTAGCTGTTAACTAAATTTTTGTAGGTTAAAATCCTATCAGTCTAGAGGTTGGAGGGCTTAGTTTAATTAAATCGATTGATTTGCATTCAATAGATGTAAGATAGAGTCTTGCAGTCCTTAGCTCAGGAATTAAGTACAATTACTTACTTAGGGCTTTGAAGGCCCTTGGTCTTATTTAACCTAAATTCCTAGTTTAGGGTGAATAAAATAGGTGTAAGGGGTAAGGAGAGGGTTGAGATGATTGCAATAGTTGGGATTAGGGGAATTAATTTTGTATGTTCAAATTGTCATTTTATTTTGTTGTTGTTGGAGGATGGAAATAGTGTTAGTGATGTTGAGTAAATAAGTCGTATGTAGAAGTATAGATTTAGGAGTGCTATTATAGCTATTATTGTTGGGGTGATAATGTTGTTATTTGATACAAGTTCCTTAATAATTATTCATTTTGGGGAAAATCCTGTTAGTGGGGGGAGTCCACCTAGGGATATAAGGACTATAAGGGTTGTGGAGATTAGTAGGGGGAATTTGTTTCATGTGTTTGATAGTGCCAGAGTGGTGGTATTTTTGTGATAGAGAAATAGTGAGAATATGCTGATTGTAAGGATAATATAGATGATTAGGTTGAAAAGGGTGAGTGAAGGGTTGAATGAAATGATTGCTACTATTCAGCCTATGTGGGCAATTGATGAGTAGGCTAGGATTTTTCGGAGCTGAGTTTGATTGAGGCCTCCTCAGCCTCCTATTGCGACTGATAAGATTGCTATTGTTATTAGTAAGGGTGTATTGATTGATTGAATTACTTGAGTTATGATTGAAATGGGGGCGATTTTTTGTCATGTGAGTAGGATTAATCCTGATGAGAGGGGGGTACCTTGAGTTACTTCGGGGACTCATAGGTGGAAGGGGGCTAGTCCTATTTTTATTGATAGTGCGATGGTTAGTATTAGGGATGGGATTGGGGTTAGGGGGTTAGTGAGGAGTCATTGGCCTGTTTTTATGAAATTTATAATTGCGCTTATTATCAGAATTATTGATGCTGTGGCTTGAATTAGGAAATATTTGGATGCTGCTTCTGTTGATCGAGGGTTAGTCTTTTTTATTAAAATAGGAATTATTGCTAGTATGCTTATTTCTAGGCCTACTCAGGCGAGTAGTCAGTGGGAGCTGAATAGTGTAATTAGTGTTCCTAGGAATAGGGTTAGGTAGATGGCGAGGGAGGTAATAGGATTAATTAGTATGGGAAGGAGTATGAACCAACATTTTCGGGGTATGGGCCCGATAGCTTATTTTAGCTGACCTTACTAGTAGAATATGGTGTATGAGGTAGCACGAAGAATTTTGAGTTCTTAAGATTAGGTTCAAATCCTATGGTTCTAGAAATAAGAGGGCTTAAACCTCTATAATTTACTCTATCAAAGTAACTCTTTTGTCAGACATATTTCTTATGTTTGAGGAGGGATGCATGCAATGATGATAGGGAGTGAGATATGTCATATACATAGGGCTAAGGTTAGGGGTAGGAAATTTTTTCATAATAAGTGTATTAGTTGGTCATATCGGAATCGTGGATATGATGCGCGGATTCAGAGGAATACTGAGGTTAGGATTAGTGTTTTTAATATAAAATTGAGTGTAAAGAATTCAGGTGTAGTTGGGTTGAGAAAGGCTCCTAGAAATAGTGTTGTTGTTAAGGCATTTATTATAATAATGTTAGTGTATTCAGCTATGAAGAATAAGGCAAAAGGGCCTGCAGCGTATTCTACATTAAAGCCTGAGACGAGTTCTGATTCTCCTTCTGTTAGGTCGAAAGGGGCTCGATTTGTTTCTGCGAGGGTTGAGATAAATCATATTATTGCTAGAGGTCATGTTGGTAATAATAGTCAGATGGGTTGTTGTGTTGTAATAAGGGCCGAGAGTGTGAAGGATCCGTTTATGAGGAGAACTGATAGTAGGATGATTGCAAGGGTGACTTCATATGAGATTGTTTGTGCTACGGCTCGTAATGCTCCGATGAGAGCATATTTAGAATTAGATGCTCATCCTGATCATAAAATGGCATATACGGCGAGGCTTGATGTGGCGAGAATGAATAGAATTCCTATGTTTATGTTAATAAGAGGGTGAGGTATGGGGAGTGGGATTCATATTGTAAATGCCAGGGTTAAGGCTAGAGAGGGAGCAATAATAAATAGGGCGATGGAGGATGTTAGGGGTTTAAGAGGTTCTTTAATGAATAGTTTTATTGCATCGGCGAATGGTTGGAGTAGGCCATAGGGTCCTACGACGTTTGGGCCTTTTCGGAGTTGTATGTAGCCAAGTATTTTTCGTTCAATTAGAGTTAGGAAAGCTATGGCTAGTAGGATTGGGATAATTAGGATTAGTAGATTAATTATGAACATGTATGTTAAGAAGAGGAGTTGAACCTCTGATGGTAAAGTTTTAAGTTTTATGCAATTGCCGGGCTCTGCCATCTTAACCGGCCCTGTTCTAGGGCAAGGATTATGTAATTATTAATTAGATTAAGATTATATCATCTATTACTGTAAGGCATGCTGTGAGAATTGGCCTTGTTACTCTTGTCCTTTCGTACTGGGAGAAACTTTTAATAGATAGAAACCGACCTGGATTTCTCTGGTCTGAACTCAGATCAGGTAGGACTTTAATCTTTGAACAAATGAACCATTAATGGTGGTTGCACCTTTTGGATGTCCTGATCCAACATCGAGGTCGTAAACCCTACTGTCGATATGGACTCTCGGGTAGGATTGCGCTGTTATCCCTGGGGTGACTTGTTCCGTTGATCAATAGTTTGGGTCAATGTATGAATTTAAATTTAGGCAGGTTATGGTCTAGATTAAGATCATTCAGAGGTTAAATTCTACTCCGAGGTCACCCCAACTAAAATTTTTAATCCAAAGGTAGTAGATTTGTCTCTTGTAGAGTCGGTGTGGGTAGTACTTGGGCTAATCAATTTAAGCTCCACAGGGTCTTCTCGTATTATTTATTGATTCCCGCTCTTCACGGGAAGGTCAATTTCACTGATTGAAAGTAAGAGACAGATGAACCCTCCTTTAACCATTCATGCAAGTCCCTATTGAAGGAACAAATGATTATGCTACCTTTGCATGATCAGGATACCGTGGCCGTTAAACATGTCACTGGGCAGGCAGTGCCTCTAATACTGTTTATGCTAGAGGTGATGTTTTTGGTAAACAGGTGGGGTTAGTGTTTGCCGAGTTCCTTTTACTTTGTTTAATCTTTCCCTTAGGTGCATACCAGTGTAGGGTTAACATTGTAAATAATATTAGGCAGGTTTATTGATTTGGAAATATAGGTTTGTTAACTACCAGTGGATCATCCGGGTTGGTATAAACTTATGCAGGGAGAAAAGTTTTCTTGTTACTCATATTAACATTATTGCTTCTATAGTTAGTTATAGATTAATCCAGTGTAAAATTAGGAGATGAGGGAAGAATGTTTGGATCAAGTTGGGTATGATGGGTTAAGCTTGAACGCTTTTTTAATTGATGGCTGCTTTTAGGCCAACTATGGAGATTATGGAATTTACTCTCTAATTAAGGTTGTTCCCTGTGTCTAAAGAGCTGTCCCCCTTTAGATTAACAATTAAACTTACGTTTGGATTATTAGATGCTTAAAATTAGTTTAGAGTTGAACTGAAATTCTGATCTGGATAACCAGCTATCACCAGGCTCGGTAGGCTTTTCACCTCTACTTATAAGTCATTCCACTATTTTGCTACATAGACGGATTAGCTCTTACAGCTGCTCATAAGTAGCTCGTCTGGTTTCGGGGTTCTTGGCTTAAATTCTTTTTGTGAAGTTGTTTCTAGTTAATTCATTATGCAAAAGGTAAAAGGTTTAGTCTTTGCTTTGTTTAACTATAAGTAGTTTCTTTCATCTTTCCCTTACGGTACTAGCTCTATAGCTCCAATTAAGAATTTCTATCTCCTATACTTTTATAGGGGTAAATGTTTTGTTTTAAGTAGTTGTGTATTTGTTGTGTAGTTAGGGTTGTGTGGGCTAGTACTGGTTCAAAACGTTCGAATATGTGCGAAGTCTTCTGGGTGTAAGCCAGATGCTTTAGGTTGATTAAGCTACGTTTTGGTTGTTCCAAACACACTTTCCAGTATGTTTACCTTGTTACGACTTATCTCTTCTCATACTATTGATTGGGTAAATTAAATATTATTATTTGTCTGTAGGATTTGAAGAGGGTGACGGGCGGTGTGTGCGTGCTTTATTGCCCGATTCAGCTAAGCGCTCTATTCTTAGCTTACTACTAAATCCACCTTGGGCTTTGAGTTTCATAAAAGCTATCGTAGAGTTATTCTGGTAAATAGAAAATGTAGCCCATTTCTTTCCACCTCATAGGCTACACCTTGACCTAACGTATTTATGTATAATTATTGTGCTTACTGTGAGACTTTGTTAAGGTTTGCTGAAGATGGCGGTATATAGGCTGGTAGTTGCAAAAGGTGGTGAGGTATATCGGGGTTTATCGATTATAGAACAGGCTCCTCTAGAGGGATGTAAAGCACCGCCAAGTCCTTTGAGTTTTAAGCTGTAGCTAGTAGTACTCTGGCGAATATTCTTGTTAGATGAATATTAATGTTTAGGGCTAAGCATAGTGGGGTATCTAATCCCAGTTTGGGTCTTAGCTATCGTGAGTTCAAATATTTTAAGACTACTTTCGTTAACTATTTTTATTGGAGCTAGGGCTTTTTACAGCTTAGCTTATAGGCTTAGTCTTATTGGGTTTATTTTTTAATCACGCTTTACGCCGTATTTTATTAACTAGGGTTAATCGTATGACCGCGGTGGCTGGCACGAAATTTACCAACCCAGTTATTAGTATAACTTAGTCGAACTTTCGTTCATAGCTTAATTTTAATCACTGCTGTATCCCGTGGGGGTGTGGTTGAGCAAGGCGTTATGAGCAACTATTTAAGTGAGCTTGATGCCTGCACCTTTTGATCATGTTGATATAGAGGGCATTCTCACCGGGGCAAGGATATTTGCATGTGTAGGTTTACTAAGAGTCAATAAAAAGGCCAGGACCAAACCTTTATGTTTATGGGGTATAAATACCCATCTAAGCATTTTCAGTGCTTTGCTTTGTGGTTAAGCTACATTAAC